TTGTCAGTGTACAATGATGCCCCATTCAATATAAAATTCTTCAAAATAGTCTATTTCGCTCCATTATTAGTTTCGGGGTAGAACCTGAGGATCGGATAAAATATGAATCCGACAGGTCTGTTTCTAATAATTCATGAAGGGTATTATAAGATTCCCAGAATTTAAGTAGATCCGAGGTCTAGAAATCCTCCAATTATAGAAGCGGTTTTTGTTAGAATCCCTTTTTCATCATTTTAAAGAACTAGTCTTAGAGCCTAGTTGGACCAAAATAAAGATTTTATTTTTTCGAGTGATCGCGTGATAACTTTTTTCTTCTCATTCATTCAAAAGATTAAGTGAATGAACCTATTCCGGAATCTAATGAGTTCAATTTTTTTATATTTAGAATTTATATATATTCTAATTTCTAATAGTAATTAATAATAAAATTAGAATAATTATAATATAAGGTTGACGCTTGCTCTACAATAGAAAATGGCTTCGATACAATTAAAAAAGAAAATAAAAAGTTTTATTCCATAATGAATGTAATGATTCAAAAAGAGTTTCATTTTTGAGTGAAGTTACACTGCCCAGTTCTTATTATTAGTTTATAAGTTTACTCACGAGTTGCTCAATGAATCCGTTGATTGGAATCGCTGGATGGGTAGAAGTCGTAGATGATGAATCAAATCAATTTCTTTTTATACGCTTGTTACTTTACTTTGTTATTGTTATTGCCGTCTATAATGATAGATGAATCAAAAACTTTCAATTTAACTTATTATTTCAATTGGTATTTTTGCTTATCTCCTATTTTGCAAAAATGAAAACTTAGGTAAGTGCTTTTTTATAAACATATGTATAAAAGGAACATATTTCATTTAGCTCTTTCATGCCTACTATAACTAGTTATTTCGGTTTTCTACTAGCGGCTTTAACTATAACCTCAGCTCTATTTATTGGTCTGAGCAAGATACGACTTATCTGAAATGAATATTTTGAAATGCACAATCCATAAAAATAAATCTTTCGGTGAGATTTCATGTAAATTTCCAATTCTTGGTCATTGAGATTCATGGTAATTCGGATTAATATTTAGGTATAGATATTACCTCCTTTATTCTCCTTTCAAAAAAATTGAAATGATTGAAATTTTTCTCTTTGGAATCGTGTTAGGTCTAATTCCTATTACTTTGGCTGGATTATTCGTAACTGCCTATTTACAATACAGGCGCGGTGATCAGTTGGACCTTTGATTTTTGATTAATTAATATTTCTTTTTTTGATTGACCTCCTACTTTCTTTAATCTTTAATACAAAGGAGGTCAAATTCAGGTTGCTTTTCGAATTAGCGAAGCTATTTCAGTCTAATTCGATCCAAGAAAAAGAAGGATAAAATCACGCTCTGTAGGATTTGAACCTACGGCATCGGGTTTTGGAGACCCGCGTTCTACCGAACTGAACTAAGAGCGCTTTCTTATCAGAAAAGATAAGACTGTAAAGAAACTTTTTTAACCCCAATACATCTTTGAATGAATGACTATACATGTTCAATTTGAATCGATCTCAATTAATCCCTCGTTACTGCTCAACGGAGAAGTAATAGGTAGGGATGACAGGATTTGAACCCGTGACATTTTGTACCCAAAACAAACGCGCTACCAAGCTGCGCTACATCCCTTCAATTAGTCTACAGTGTCATTGTAGAGAATTCCTGTCTTGTTTTCCACATCGTTATTTCCTCGATTGATATATACAATTTATATGGACATTTCGTCTTTTTGTTCTCATTTAGCGTATAATATATAATAATAGTAAAAGACTTATATACCTATAAAAAAAATACGGAACGGAACCCGTCGTAAAAATAAAGGAGTATTTTTCGGAAATGCTCGGGTACGTTTTTTATGTTTTAATTTAAGAAAAAGAAAATCTTATTCACCGCAGCCTTGTACATTTCAATTTAAATTAAGGATTCCGTGTACAACTAGAAGCGGCCCTTAACTACATATGCATCTGATCATATATGTATTACCATTATATATTACAATAAATAAAAGAAGGGGTTTTTCAATGCGAGATCTAAAAACATATCTCTCCGTGGCACCGGTATTAAGTACTCTATGGTTCGGGTCTTTAGCAGGTCTATTGATAGAGATTAATCGTTTTTTTCCAGATGCGTTGACATTCCCCTTTTTTTGATTCTAGTTATTGACACGGCAACGAATAACCAAGATTAGAGATATAATTAAATCTCTGTAACTACTCCTTCGCCCCCCTTTCTCTTTTTTCCCCTTTTCTTTTTTTAGAATCGGGGAGGAAAGAAAAAAAAGAAAAAGTGGATTCAACAGCCGCGAGACTTGGGTTCAAGTTCAAGGGGTCGGGGTAGAATAAAAAATGCGGGGTCTAGGTCGTCTAGGGCAAGACTCTTATACAAGATACTTAAATGTAAATGAAATGCCGTACTGTGATTTGAAATAGAGTTTAGAAATCATTGTATATTATTTACTGACTATATTGATTAGTGATTGCAACGAAATTTTTCATAATTGGATTTCAATTTCAAGTTAGTAACTTCTATTTTTTCCTTCCTTTCTTCTTCTTCGTTTCGGATCGAAAATAGAAGAGTTGAGTAAATCAAAAATCCAAAGGAGGTTCATGGCCAAGGGGAAAGATGTCCGAATAACGGTTATCTTGGAATGTACCAGTTGTGTTCGAAACGGTGGTAATAAGGTATCAACGGGTATTTCCAGATATATTACTCAAAAGAATCGGCACAATACGCCTAATCGATTGGAATTGAGAAAATTCTGCCCATCTTGTTACAAACATACAATTCATGGGGAGATAAAAAAATAGATCGAATCGAGCACCTGTATGTAACCCTTCCTTGGAAGGGGAAAAAATGACATTATATATATATATAACATATTTAAATATAAACAAACCAAATCCTATTCATTTATTCTAATTCATTTTAGACCCGACCGAAATAGGATTTTCGGGATAAGGAAAAAACTAAACAAACCATGGATAAATCCAAGCGACCTTTTCTTAAATCCAAGCGATCTTTTCGTAGGCGTTTGCCCCCGATCCAATCGGGGGATCGAATTGATTATAGAAACATGAGTTTAATTAGTCGATTTATTAGTGAACAGGGAAAAATATTATCTAGACGGGTGAATAGATTGACCTTGAAACAACAACGATTAATTACTATTGCTATAAAACAAGCTCGTATTTTATCTTTGTTACCTTTTCTTAATAATGAGAAAAAATTTGAAAGAACCGAGTCGACCGCTAAAACTGCTGGTCTTAGAGCCAGAAATAAATAGGCTTACTCTTTCTTCACTTGAATCAAAATTCCAATCCGAACTCAAACGCAGATTGATGTTTTGTTCGAAAAATACGAAAATGCAGATTCGACTATCGTAAGAAAAAAAAGAATCGGGGCAGAATAAATCTTTTTTTGTTGAGTGTGTTCATTTTTACTACTTTATTTAAATTTAACCTATTTTATCATATCAATTTTGACTTTACCCTCCCGGAGTTCATTCTCCGGGGAACTCCGTTTAAATTATTCCGGTGGATTCTTTCCAATCTACTTCTTTTGTTTTTATGATCTCATTGGAAATTATATAAAGACAATTTTTATTTGATATAGCTATTTGTGCAAGTATTTTACGATTAAGAAGCAACTTTTTCTTATGCAGATCGTGTATTAGTCGACTGTAACTATAGGATACCCCTCTGTCACGAATTACTGCGTTTATTCGAGTGATCCACAAACGACGAAAATTTCTCTTTTGCCTATCCCTATCCCTATGAGACGAAACCAAAGCTCTTATTTTCTGTTGAGCAATTGTTCGAGTAAGTCTTGAATGAGCCCCTCTAAAGCTTGATGCAAATAAACGAATTTTTGTTCTACGTCTCCGAGCTATATATCCCCGTCTAATTCTGGTCATTGAATAAATGAAACTTTGACGAATAACTAATAGATTTCCTTTCTTTCAGTTATTCTTTTTCCCTTTCCTAGTCTATTAATAACAAAGCTTTTTTCCAATGTATAAACTAAAAATTCCAATGGCTTTGGCTACTATAACCTTCCCGACCCCTATTTTTATTTTTTCTAGACATTTCACTTTGACATAAAAAATTGTATTCTACTAAGGTATCACAAAAAATATAGAGTAAATAAAAAATAGAAATGGATAAAGAAATAGTGGCTTCCATCGTTTCTATGGTTACTTCTTAAACGGTGAGGTCTTTTCTATACACCGGAGCCTTTACTTCATTAAATCAATGTTATTGATAACTTGTATAGTTCACATTTTTTGGCTCTACCCATGAATTATCCAGTAATAGGTCTTTCACGACGAGATCTACCTATACAGTAACGGTATTTAATTCTGAAAGTTGGCTGGTTAGCTAACCCTGTTAGTCCGTTCGTGCAAGAGGGCCTAATCTTTCCGTTTTTTAAGTAGGATTTCCTCCGCTTAATGGATAAGCATTTGCTACCAATGAAGAATTGCTTCTCATCTTAAATCGAGTTGATTGGATTTGCACCAATGGAAACCATAAATTTCATACACAATAGAATGGATAGATTTTCTTTTTTTTTTTTAGATGCTGAAATACTGAATCGAATGGAGTTCTTTTTCTATTCTATCCTATTCGCCGGTACTGATCATTGATACTGTAAAAAGTTTTCTTTCTTTTTTGTCTCAGCTCATGATCTGAACGAGTCGCACATACACCCTAGTACATGTTCCTCGCCGTTGAGGGCATCCCCGGAGCGCGGGGGATTTTGTAACATTTCTGATTGGCTGTCTTGTATTTCTAATAAGTTGTTTAATAGTTGGCATGTTGAATCATATAAATAATGGGCGGGTTTAGATCGATCCTAACCGGATGATTATGAATTACTTCTATTTAATATTCTATTAAATTCGGCAAAAAGGGAAAATCTGAAATCGCGGATTTACGCCAAATGGGGGCTATTTTCACTTACCGATACA